GGAAGGGTGAGAGAAAGAGATAAAAAGAACACCAATGATATATGATTCCAATATAATATGTAAGGTCTATGAATCATTTCATAAAAGGCAGTGTAATAAAGCATCAAACTAATTCCTCCCGAATTAAATGAAATATGTTCATAGAAAAAAAAATCAAGAGCCTAGAGCCAATAAAGACTGAGAAGATTGACTCAAGAACAGGAGCTCCATTGTATAATTCAGACCTAACCATTAATCGAGAAGCGATGGGAACGACGGAAACCTGTGAATACAGAAGATTCTATTAAAAAGGAATCCTAATGATTCATTGAGTGGGATGGCGGAACAAACCAGGTATCAATTCATTTGTTCTGAAAGATCATGGGCTAACCTTACAATTGAAATAGATATTGAAAGAGTAAATGTTCGCCCGCGAAAGCTTTATTTTACCGAATTGCTCTATTTTTTGAGCGATCCGATATGATAAAAGACAAAACAAAATAAAGATTCGTTATAGCCTTATATTATATATTCTAAATTAATTAGAAATAAAAAATTACATTATCTATAAATATATGTTTAGCTATATATCCAAAAGCTATATATAAACAAGATATAAAAATTTCTAATCGAAATAGATTAGATGAAAATTAGATGAAATATCAAAGAATCCCACGATTCAGTGTATTATTCAAAAAATGGAATTTTATCTTAACTAAATTTTTTTGAATCATTTAATTCGCGAGGAGCTGGATGAGAAGAAACTCTCATGTCCGGTTCTGGAGTAGAGATGGAATTTGAAAAAGACCCATCCACTATAACCCCAAAAGAACCAGATTCCGTAAACAACATAGAGGAAGAATGAAGGGAATATCTTATCGAGGTAATCGTATTTGTTTCGGTAGATACGCTCTTCAAGCACTTGAACCTGCTTGGATCACATCTAGACAAATAGAAGCGGGGCGACGAGCAATGACACGAAACGTACGCCGTGGTGGAAAAATATGGGTACGTATATTTCCAGACAAACCAGTTACAGTAAGACCTACAGAAACACGTATGGGTTCGGGGAAAGGATCTCCTGAATATTGGGTAGCTGTCGTTAAACCAGGTAGAATACTTTATGAAATGGGCGGAGTAGCAGAAAATATAGCTAGAAAAGCTATTTCAATAGCGGCGTCCAAAATGCCTATACGAACTCAATTCATTATTTCGGGATAGGAAGAAAATAAAAAGAGGTCGTTGGGATGAAAAAAAAATTGCAGGTCTCTTTTTTTGATTTTGGACAAACAATATTTCTTTTTTTTCCTTCGTTCTTTGCATTGAAAAATCGAATAAAAAAATGATATGATTCAACCCCAGACCCATTTGAATGTAGCGGACAACAGCGGGGCCCGAGAATTGATGTGTATTCGAATCATAGGAACTAGTAATCGCCGATACGCTCATATTGGTGACGTTATTGTTGCTGTGATCAAAGAAGCAGTACCAAATATGCCTCTAGAAAGATCAGAAGTAATCAGAGCTGTAATTGTACGTACCTGTAAAGAACTCAAACGTGACAACGGTATGATAATACGATATGATGACAATGCTGCAGTTATTATTGATCAAGAAGGAAACCCAAAAGGGACTCGAATTTTTGGTGCGATCGTCCGGGAATTGAGACAGTTAAATTTTACTAAAATAGTTTCCTTAGCCCCTGAGGTATTATAAGACGAGACCATGATATAGTTATAGTAAGTGAATGAAATCGATTAATTAGTAGATTGTGTTTCACGCATATACCTTTAATTTAATATTTAATAGAATTCATAAATAAAAAAGAAAAAAGAGCATGTTGATTATATCCAAATTAGGAGGCACCAATAATTTTAGTTTATCATGGGCAGGGACACTATTGCTGACATAATAACCTCTATACGAAATGCCGACATGGATAGAAAAGTAACGGTTCGAATAGCATCTACTAATATCACCGAAAACATTGTTAAAATACTTTTACGGGAAGGTTTTATCGAAAACGTGAGGAAACATCAGGAAAGCAACAAATATTTTTTGGTTTTAACCCTGCGACATAGAAGGAATAGGAAAGGAGCATATAGAACTATTTTAAATTTAAAACGGATCAGTCGACCTGGTCTACGAATCTATTCTAACTATCAACGAATTCCTAGAATTTTAGGTGGTATGGGGATTGTAATTCTTTCCACTTCTAGAGGTATAATGACAGACCGAGAGGCTCGCCTAGAAAGAATTGGTGGAGAAATTTTGTGTTATATATGGTAATCCTTCTGATATTCGAATTGGATCCGGAACTTCCTATTTGTGAAAAAAAAAAGAGAAAGGGCGGGTTGTCTAATATCACTACTCCTCCATTAATTAATACTTTAAGGGGGTTTTACCTGGAATGAAAGAACAAAAATGGATTCATGAAGGTTTAATTACTGAATCACTTCCCAATGGTATGTTCCGGGTGTGTTTAGATAATGAAAATATGATTCTAGGTTATGTTTCAGGA